TCAAAAACCGCTAATTCATACAGGGCCATCGAACCGGCCCAACCAGCAACCAAAGCAGTATGCATTATATGAACAGAAAGCAACCGTCCGGGATCATTCAATACAACGGTATGAACACGATACCAAGGCAAACCCATGGAAATACCCCTTTATGAAAGAAAAAAGACACTACGTAACTTTATTGCATTGGAAAAGACTATACTATGACTATGTTATGGACCCCCCTATTTAGTGGATTATTTCAACGTAAGGGTTCATATTTGTTCTATTCTGTTGGTAATAATGGAACAGTTTTGTTCGTAGGAACACAGAGAAGCAGATTTATTCTATACTCGATAAGTACCAATACGCAATGGGGAGGTTAATGCCATTTTATATGAGCGAATGTGCCCATACTTGTTCATCATTAGAGGACACTATTCGTAATAATTTTCCCTTTTTTTTTCTGACTTTCTTTATAAATTTTTCTAATTTTATGAATAAAATTAGAGTAGGATAAAGTACAATAATTTAATTATTATTATAAAGATAATAATAATAAAGGCTTTGTTACGTTTCCACATCAAAGTAAAATATAGTACTTAGTTCTTTTTTCTTTCATTTAATGCCTATTGGTGTTCCAAAAGTACCTTTTCGAAGTCCTGGAGAGGAAGATGCATCTTGGGTTGACATATAGTGCGACTTGTCAGATATATTGGGTCATATGGGATTTTCCCGTTTTCTCCCCAATCGAGATATCCTCTGTTTCGCCCACGAAAGATTCATTGAATCATCAAAAATTTGGAGCGTGAAGTGCAATTAGATCCATTTTTGGGGGGGATTCGAATTATTATTACTATTATAAATATAAATTAGAAGAATTTATGGTTGGCTTAGTTGGACTACTACATTGAAGTATCCAGGCTCCGTTTAAAAAAAACCAAGTAGTCTATTTTATATCATAAAGGATTCCTATTTTTAAAGAAATCCTTTTTTTTAAGTAGAAGTTATTTCAAACTCTTATGTTAATCAATCAATCGAGTAATATGCATGAAGCCGTCAACTATTTTACGGAATGCGTGAATTGAAAAAAAAAGAAGGGATAACAAAAAGAAGTGGTAATGGGAGCATTTGTACTATATGTGCAAATCAAAATCGGGCGGATCTTTACCCGGAGTAGAGCATAAACCTAAAAAGATTAAAGAGGCCCATTTAAGAACAAGAAAATGACATCGTGATTTGGATTGAATCTCGATGAAACAATCCATCAATGAAAAGTTAATTGGATAAGTTTATTTTATATTATTATATATATACGTTATAAATATAAGGATAAAGAAAGGAACACAAACTCATGTTTCGTGAAAAAAAAAATCCTTTTCTTATAAGTTATTGCTTATAAGTTTAAGTTATTAAAAGTATTGGAATCTACACATTGATTCTCTTTTTTTTTGAACCGTATGCGTCAAAAGGCGCCTGTACGGTTCCTGGGGGATACAATTTGACCCTAATCAACCGACTTTATCGAGAAAGATTACTTTTTTTAGGTCAAGAGGTTGATAGCGAGATCTCAAATCAACTTATTGGTCTTATGATATATCTTAGTATCGAGGATGATACTAAAGATCTGTATTTGTTTATAAACTCTCCTGGCGGATGGGTAATACCGGGGGTGGCTCTTTATGATACTATGCAATTTGTGCTACCAGATGTACATACAATATGCATGGGATCAGCCGCTTCAATGGGATCTTTTATCCTGGTCGGAGGAGAAATTACCAAACGTTTAGCATTCCCTCACGCTTGGCGCCAATGAGGCTTTTATTTGAGAGAAAAAAGAAGACTATGCCTTCGCCATATGAAATATGAATATTAAGTAATAATAGCATGGCACTTTGAATTCGATATAATAAATTTTGTTTTCGAAACATTAGATTATGTATCGAGAGAGTAATATGAGAAAAAGGTATTTCCTATTTTATTATCGGAAGTCCAGTTCAGCGTCACAAACTTTTTTTCACACCAGAGGTCTCTTAAGAATATTTATAGTCTTCTAGAGAGTATAGAGCGAAAAAAAAAACAAGATTCTTTTTTCCTTAGTTTATTTGATCAAACAAAAAAGCAACTTTGGGATTGCTGAATGACAGACAAATCACAGACAAAAAAATATAATAAATATATAAAGCAACGGAGCCATCATAGTATTTTTGAATTCCTCCGAAAGGAAGGGTGGTAAGTTGATCATTTACCTATCGGGGTCTGATCGATCCTATTTTTTTGAAGGTAAGGGTCAATTTTATTGTAGAGCCGTATGCAATGCATAATGCCCGTACGGTTGTTCGATTCTATCTTTTTTTTTCTTGTTATTCTTTTATCTTTCTTTTATCTTCCCCTCATCTAGAGAAACCTTTTATTATCTTATATCATCAGGGTAATGATCCATCAACCCGCTGGTTCTTTTTCTGAAGTAGCAACGGGAGAATTCATCCTGGAAGTGGGAGAACTGCTGAAACTACGTGAAACCCTGACAAGGGTTTATGTACAAAGAACGGGCAAACCCTTATGGGTTGTATCCGAAGACATGGAAAGAGATGTTTTTATGTCAGCAACAGAGGCCCAAGCTTATGGAATTGTTGATCTTGTAGCGGTTGAATGACAATAGCCTGGATTTCGCGTCAATTCGTAATTTAAAATTAACCCTGCCGAGTTTCCTTTTAATATTCTATGATGAATGATTTTTATTTCCTATTCTATTGAATAAAAGTAATTCATAATCATCCGGTTAGGATCGATCTAAACCAGCCCATTATGTATATGATTCAACATGCCAACGATTAAACAACTTATTAGAAATACAAGACAGCCAATTAGAAATGTCACAAAATCCCCCGCACTTCGGGGATGCCCTCAGCGTCGAGGAACATGTACTAGGGTGTATGTGCGACTCGTTCAGATCATGAACTAGAACAAAGGAAAGAGAACAATGTTCAAATATAAATGATCAAATAGGATAGAACGGAAAAATGAACTACATTTCTTTTTTATTATCTAAAAAGATAATAAAATTGATCATATTCCTTTTATTTTGTATGAAATTTATGGTTTCTATTGGTGTAAAACCACTCACCTCAATTCAAGATGAGAAGCAATTCTCCATTGGTAGCAAATGGTTATCCATTAAGCGGAGGAAATCTTAGTTAACATAGACCCCTCTTGCAAGAACGGACTAACAGGGTCAGCTACCCAGCCAACTTTCATAATTAAATACCGTTACTGTATAGGTAGAGCTCGTTGTGAAAGACCTATTACTGGATAATTTATGGGTAGAGCCGAAGAATGTGAACTATACAAGTTAGCAATAACATTGATTAAATGAAGTAAAGGCTCCGGTGTATAGAGAAGACCTCACCGTTTAAGAAGTAACCATAGAAACGATGGAATCCACTATTTATTTATCATGCTATTTTTTTTTAATACCTAGTATATCGTATTTCGAGGTGGAATGCCTAGAAAAAAATCGTGGTTGGGAAGGTTATAGTAGCCAAAGCCATTGGAATTTTTAGTTTATACATTGGAAAAATCCGTTTTGTTATTAATATACTAGGAAAGGGGCAAAAGAATAACTGAAAGAAAGGAAATCTATTAGTTATTCGTTAAAGTTTCATTTATTCAATGACCAGAATTAGACGGGGATATATCGCTCGGAGACGTAGAACAAAAATTCGTTTATTTGCATCAAGCTTTCGGGGGGCTCATTCAAGACTTACTCGAACTATTACTCAACAAAAAATAAGAGCTTTGGTTTCGGCTCATCGGGATAGGGATAAGCAAAAAATTAATTTTCGTCGTTTGTGGATCACTCGAATAAATGCAGCAATTCGTGAAAGGGGGGTATGCTATAGTTATAGTAGGTTAATAAATGATCTGTACAAGAGACAGTTGATTCTTAATCGTAAAATACTTGCACAAATAGCTATCTCAAATAGGAATTGTCTTTATATGATTTCCAATGAGATCATAAAAGAAGTAAGTTGGAAGGAATCCACCGGTTAAACGGAGTTGCCCGGAGAATGAACTCCGGGAAGGTCGAATAAAAATGAATGAATAGAATATGATAAAATATGAGAAAGTAGTCAAAATAAATATGAATCAACACGTTCAATAAAAAAATTTCTTCTTCCCAGATTATTATTTTTTTTCTTACGACACGAGAATTCAATTCGGATTCTTGGATTTTTCCAACAAAAGACCAATCCGCTTTTGAGTTCGGATGGGGATTTGAATTCAAGTGAAGAAAGAGTAAACCTATCTTTTTCTGGCTCTAAGACTAGGAGTTCTAGTGGTCAACTCGGTTCTTTCAAATTGTTTCTCATTATTAAGAAAAGGTAACAAAGATAAAATACGAGCTTGTTTTATAGCAATAGTAATTAATCGTTGTTGTTTCAAGGTCAATCTATTCACTCGTCTAGATAATATTTTTCCCTGTTCACTAATAAATCGACTAATTAAACTCATGTTTTTATAATCAATTCGATCCCCCGATTGGATCGGGGGCAAACGCCTACGAAAAGATCGCTTGGATTTAAGAAAAGTTCGCTTGGATTTATCCATGGTTTGGTTAGTTTATTTCTTATCCCTAAAATCCTATTTCAGCCGTATCTCTAATTAGAATAAATAAATAGGATTTGGTTTGTTTATAATTATCTTTAACTATGTTAAATATTTTGTTATATATATAATGTCATTTTTTCCCTTTCCTTGTAAGATAAGAGCGCAGGTACTCGCTTCGATCTATTTCTTTATCTCCCCGTGAATCGTATGTTTGTTACAATATGGACAGAATTTTAGCAACTCCAATCGATTAGGCGTATTGTGCCGGTTCTTTTGAGTAATATATCTGGAAATGCCCGTTGATTCCTTATTAACACCGTTTCGAACACAAGCGGTACATTCCAAAAGAACCGGTATTCGCACATCTTTACCCTTGGCCATGAACCTCCTTTGGATTTTTCATTTACTCAACTCTTCCTCTTTCAATCCGAAACGAAAAAGAAGAAAGGAAGGAAAAAAATTGAATTTGTAACTTGCTATCTTCTTATGCAAGATTTCACTAAAACCAATATAGGAAATAAGATAGAAAGATTTCTAAACTATATTTCAAATCACAGTACAGTATTTCATAGAAGTATCGTGTATAATACTCTTTCCCTAGAACCAGAGTTTCTATTCGACTTCCATAGAAGTTTAATACAGAGAAATTTCATATTAATTTAATTCCAACCTGAACCCGAATCTCCCAGCTGTTGAATGCACTTTTATTCTTTCTCTTTCCTCCCTTATTCTAATTCTAAAAAGGGAAAAAAGAGAAAAGAGGGGGGCTGCTATTTAATTGTATCTCTAATCTTCTTTATTCCTTCCCACTTCAATAACTAGAATGAAAAAAAGGGGAACGTCAACGCATCCGGGAAAAAACGATTAATCTCTATCAATAAACCTGCCAAAGAAACGAACCATAGAGTACTTAGTACCGGTGCCACAGAAAGGTATGTTTGTAGATCTCTCATTGAAAAAACTCCTTCATTTTATTGTAATTTGTAATACAGAAGATAATACATATTGAAATGTACAATCATCCAATAAAAAGATTTACTTTTTTTTATACAGAAAAAAACGTCCTTTTCTTCCCCAATATTGCCCAACTCTTTTATTTTTCCTAGGGGTTCCGTTCCATATTTCATATAGATAGAAGTTTTTTACTATTATTATATGTTAAATGAGACCAAAAAGACGAAATGGACATAAAAATGATAGATTTTAATAGAGGCGATAACGATGTGGAAACCAAGACAGGAATTCTCTACAATGACACTGTAGACCAATGGAAGGGATGTAGCGCAGCTTGGTAGCGCGTTTGTTTTGGGTACAAAATGTCACGGGTTCAAATCCTGTCATCCCTACCTATTACTGCTCTTTTGAGCAGTAATGAGGGATTTTTTGAGATCAATTCACATTGGACATATCATATAGAATCTATCATTCTTATGATACCATATAGTGTATGCATACAAGATATATTGGGGCCAATCCTTTTCTTTACAGTCTTATATTTTGTCAGAAAAAAGCGCTCTTAGTTCAGTTCGGTAGAACGTGGGTCTCCAAAACCCGATGTCGTAGGTTCAAATCCTACAGAGCGTGATTCAGATCTTCTTCGATCGAATTCGACTGAAACACTAACTGGAACAGGAATCTTAATTTGACCTCCTGGATATTAAAGAAAGGAGGAGGTCAATAAAAAAAAGAGATGTTAATTAATCAAAGGTCCAACTGATCGCCACGCCTGTATTGTAAATATGCAGTTACAAATAATCCAGCCAAAGTAATAGGAATTAGGCCTAACACGATTCCAAATAGAAAAACTTCAATCATTTCAATTTGTTTGAAAGGAGAAAAAAGAGGTAATATCTATACCTAAATATTAATCCGAATTACCATGAATCTCAATGACCAATAATTGGCAATTGACACGGCAAGTAACTAGAAATACGCAGAAGTTTGCGGAAAGATTTACTTTTTTGAATTGTGCACTTAATTTCAAATAAGTCGTATCTTGCTCAGACCAATAAATAGAGCTGAGGTTATAGTTAAAGCCGTTAGTAGAAAACCGAAATAACTAGTTATGGTAGGCATTAAGGAGCTAAATGAAATATGTTCTTTTTATACATATGTTTATAAAAAAGTACTTACCTGAGTTTACTTTTTTGCAAAATAGGAGAGAAAAAAAAATACCAATTGAAAGTTTTTGATTCATCTATCATTATAGACAGCACTAACAAGGAAAAAGTCACATCACAACTGTATAAAAATAAATTGATTCATCATCTGTAACATCTACCCATACCACGTTTGCAATCAGCGAATGCATTCTTGGATCATTTTTCAACTCAACTTATAAACGAATAATAAGAACTGGGTCGTGTAATTTCGTTTTTAAAATGAAAATGAAACTCTTTTCGAATCATTATGGAATCAAATTAGAAAATTATTCCTATTTTTATCATTTTTTTTTATTGTATCGAATCTATTTTCTATTTTAGAGCGAACAGTAATCTTAGAATAATTTTAATTTCATTTTAACTAATTAGATTCCGTAATAGGTTCACTCATATAATATAATATTTTGAATGAATGAGAACAAAAAGTTATCAGATGATCACTCAAAAAAAAATAGGTGTTTTGGTTCAACTATATTATAAGACTAGTCATTTCTATTCTCTTTTGCTTTAGAAGTTCTATTTTGTATCTTTCCATATTAGAAATCCGCATCTTTGTAGTTAGTCAATAAAGAACCTTCAGTTTCGATCTAATCTAATATCTAATACAACAATGTATGCATTAGTGATTCCAATTATTTCATTCTTTGTTCTTTTTCGTTTATCAAATAAAATTAGAATTTCTATTCTTAATTGTTACTAGACGGCTAACAAATTCCTTAAAAAAAAAAAAAAGATTTCAACAAAAAGC